TAGTTATGAACCCTGTAGACCATCCCCATGGGGGCGGGGAAGGGAGAGCCCCAATTGGTAGAAAAAAACCCACAACCCCCTGGGGTTATCCTGCGCTTGGAAGAAGAAGTAGGAAAAGGAAAAAATATAGTGATAGTTTTATTCTTCGTCGCCGTAAATAGGAATATTGAAAATCGAATTTTTGGAATTTGAAATAATGTGATGGGCGAACGACGGGAATTGAACCCGCGCATGGTGGATTCACAATCCACTGCCTTGATCCACTTGGCTACATCCGCCCCTTATCCAGCTAAAGGATTTTCTCTTTTTTCCATTCATCATTATTGTATTTATTCTTACCTTCATACTTAGATCGAGATATTCTATTGGACATAGAATGCCAATCTTTAAAATGTAAAAAAAAGGAGTAATCGGCTGTGACACGTTCACTAAAAAAAAATCCTTTTGTAGCTAATCATTTATCGAGAAAAATTGAAAAACTCAACATGAGGGAGGAGAAAGAAATAATAGTAACTTGGTCTCGGGCATCTACCATTATACCCAAAATGATTGGCCATACAATCGCTGTTCATAATGGAAAAGAACATTTACCTATTTATATAACAGATCGTATGGTAGGTCACAAATTGGGAGAATTCGCGCCTACTCTGACTTTCGCGAGACATGCGAGAAACGATAATAAATCTCGTCGTTAATTAATTTGGAAAATAAGACTTATCATTCATTGGCGGGGGAGAAACCTTATGATAAAGAACTCAAATTCGGGTAGAGAAGTAAAAGTTTTAGCTAAACATATATCTATGTCTGTTTTCAAAGCGCGAAGAGTAATTGATCAGATTCGCGGGCGTTCTTATGAGGAAACACTTATGATACTGGAACTCATGCCTTATCGAGCATCTTATCCCATTTTAAAATTGGTTTATTCTGCAGCAGCAAATGCTAATCATAATATGGGTTTGAACGAAGCTGATTCATTCATTAGTAAAGCCGAAGTCAATGGGGGCCCCTTTGTGAAAAAGTTAAGACCCAGGGCTAGAGGACGTAGTTATCCGATAAAAAGACCCACTTGTCATATAACAATTGTATTAAAAGATAAATCGAAAATTTAGATGAATCTTTAGAAAAAAAATGGATGAAAAGATAATATAATAAAAAAATATGGGACAAAAAATAAATCCACTTGGTTTCAGACTCGGTACAACCCAAAATCATCATTCCTTTTGGTTCGCACAACCAAAAAATTTTTCTGTAGGTCTACAAGAAGATGAGAAAATACGGAATTGTATCAAGAACTATGTACAAAAAAATAAGAGAATATCCCCAGGTTTCGAAGGAATTGGAATTGCACGAATAGAAATTCAAAAAAGAATCGATTTGATCCAGGTCATAATCTATATTGGGTTTCCAAATTTATTAATAGAGGGCCGAACGCGAGGGATCGAAGAATTACAGATGAATGTACAAAAAGAGTTTCCTTCTGTGAACCGAAGACTCAATATTGCTATCACAAGAATTGAAAAACCTTATGGACACCCTAATATTCTTGCAGAATATATGGCTTCACAATTAAGAAATAGAGTTTCGTTTCGAAAGGCAATGAAAAGAGCTATTGAATTAACTGAACAAACAGATACAAAGGGAATTCAAATACAAATTGCAGGGCGTATCGACGGAAAAGAAATTGCACGTGTCGAATGGATCAGAGAAGGTAGGGTTCCTCTACAAACAATTCGTGCTAAAATTGATCATTGTTCCTATACAATTCGAACTATCCATGGAGTATTAGGCCTAAAAATTTGGATATTTGTGAACGAGGAATAATAGACCTTTTTTTATCTTGACATTCTGTCCAGTGATAGAACAAAAAATTAGAAACTATTTCTGTTTTTTTTCCTTTTTCCGTTAAATCAAACAAAAAATAAACAATTCTAATTCTATAAGGTTGAATAAAAAATAGATTAATCTTACTTTTGATATAAATTGCTATGCTTAGTGTGTGACTCGTTAGTTTTTTCTTTAGAGTTTAAAGCTGGGCTTCAAAAAAAAAGACTGACCTCCACTATAAACTTAATAACTATATAAAATAAAATAATAAAATAAACGAAAAACTAATAACCAACTTATTGCTTCGTATTGTCGAGATCCCAAGAAACAGTCACTATATGACTGAATGACTGAATCAATCATATAGTTGTAACAACTGAAATTTTCATAAAAAACAAATCTGATTATGGATTTTGAAGAAAAAAAAATAAAGGGATGCGGATAAATGGAAAGGTGATAGAAAGAGAGAACAAAAATATCAATGATAGATGATTCCAATATGTATGGTCTATGAATCACCTCATAAAAGGCAGTGTGATAAAGCATTAATATTGATATATTAATATATATAATAATACAAATAATAAAGTATAATATAAATAATAAAGAGCCCTGGGTTAATAGAAACTGAGGAGATTGACTCGGGAACCAATTTTGTTGGGAGCTCCGTTGCAGAGTTCAGGCCTAACCATTAATAGAGAAGCTATAGGAACGACGAAACCTGTGACTATATAAGATTCAACTATTAAAATATAAATAAAATAGAAAAGAAAAATGAATCCTAATGATTCATCGGGCGGGATGGCGGAACGAACCAAGAACAAATTGATTTACTCTGAGAGGTCATGGATTGATCCTACGAATGAAGCAGGAAAGAGTCAATATCCGCCCGCGAAACCCTTATTTATTTATTGTATTACAATACAATATTGTCTTGACTCGATAAGAGTAAAATAAAAAAAAATAGGGATTCGTTATAAAAAATAAGCATTATCTTTATCTATAAATATACACATCTAGCCATATATGGAGCTTCCTATGTAATAAATGAAATATCAATAAATCCCATTACTTAGTTTAGTGTACTAATTATTAAATGGATGTGTATCCGTATCGAATCTTTTCATTCGCGAGGAGCTGGATGAGAGGAAACTCTCATGTCCGGTTCTGTAGTAGAGGTGGGATTAAGAAAAAACCATCAACTATAACCCTAAAAGAACTAGATTTCGTAAGCACCATAGAGGAAGAATGAAGGGAATATCTTGTCGGGGCAATCATATTTGTTTCGGCAGATACGCTCTTCAGGCACTTGAACCCGCTTGGATCACAGCTAGACAAATAGAAGCAGGGCGAAGAGCAATGGCACCATATGCGCGTCGTGGTGGAAAAATATGGATACGTATATTTCCAGACAAACCTGTTACAATAAGACCCACGGAAACACGTATGGGTTCGGGGAAAGGATCTCCCGAATATTGGGTATCCGTTGTTAAACCAGGCCGAATACTTTATGAAATGGGTGGAGTATCAGAAACTGTAGCCAGAGCAGCTATTGAGATAGCTGCGTGCAAAATGCCTATACGAACTCAATTTATTATTTCAGGATAGGGATATAGAACTAAAGATAAACAAAAGGGGTATTGAGGATGAAAAAACAACCGCGGGTTTATTTATTTCTAGACAAACACTATTTCTTTTTTTCCTCATTCTTTGCATTGAAATAACAGATTCAAATAAAAATGATATGATTCAACCTCAGACCCTTTTGAATGTAGCAGATAACAGCGGAGCTCGAGAATTGATGTGTATTCGAATCATAGGAGCCGGTAATCATCGATATGCTCATATTGGTGACGTTATTGTTGCTGTAATCAAAGAAGCAGTGCCCAATATGCCTCTAGAAAGATCAGAAGTAATTAGAGCTGTAATTGTACGTACATGTAAAGAACTCAAACGTGACAACGGTATGATAATACGATATGATGACAATGCTGCGGTTGTCATTGATCAAGAAGGAAATCCAAAAGGAACTCGAGTTTTTGGCGCGATTGCTCGGGAATTGAGACAGTTGAATTTTACTAAAATAGTTTCATTAGCTCCTGAAGTATTATAAATACTAGTAGATGAAACTATGATATAGTTATAGTAGGATATCTGAAATGGATTAAATTAGTAGATTGTGTTTCACGCATATACTTTTCATAATTGAAATTGAATAATTCAAAATAAAAAAACATGTTGATTATATCAAAATTAAGAAGCACCAATAATTAGAATTCGTCATGGGCAGAGACGCTATTGCTGATATAATAACTTCTATAAGAAATGCTGACATGAGTAAAAATGGAACGGTTCGAATAGCATCCACTAATATCACCGAAAACATTGTTAAAATACTCCTACGAGAAGGTTTTATTGAAAACGTTCGGAAACATCAGGAAAGTAACAAAGATTTCTTGGTTTCAACCTTGCGCCATAGAAAGACTAGGAAAGGAATATATAGAACTATTTTAAAACGTATCAGTCGACCTGGTCTACGAATCTATTCCAACTATCAAAAAATTCCTAAGATTTTAGGTGGAATGGGAATTGTAATTCTTTCCACTTCTCGAGGCATAATGACAGATCGAGAAGCTAGACTAGAAAAAATTGGAGGAGAAATTTTGTGCTATATATGGTAATCTTCCTCCGGTATCCTAATTTGATCTCTAACTTCCAATTTGTGAAATAGAGAGGAAAAGTAAGTTATATAACTCTTCCTCCATTAGTTGATGATATTTCAAGGGGTTACCTGGATGAAAGAACAAAAATGGATTCATGAAGGTTTAATTACTGAATCACTTCCCAACGTCCCGGGTCCATTTAGATAATGAAGATCTAATTCTAGGTTATATTTCAGGGAGGATCCGACCCAGTTTGATACGGATACTGCCGGGAGATAGAGTCAAAATAAAAATAAGTCGGTATGATTCAACTAGAGGACGTATAATTTATAGACTCCGCAACAAAGATTCGAGCGATTAGATGATTTTTGAAAACATTCCTTTGGTGAGAGATACAACTCGAAGCTAAAAAATGAAATACAAGAGACTTATTTTCTTCCAAGGAATAGATTCCAAATTGAGGTAAGGAGTGATAAATATGAAAATAAGAGCTTCCGTTCGTAAAATTTGTGA